TGCATTATAAGGTCGCAATTGAACAGATCGAGCAAGTTCAAATTGACGTAACATGAAACCGATTAGTCCAAAAGCGCCGTGGAGAGCAACAAAAGTCCACAGACCACCCAATTGACACCAGCGGGTAAAATCCCCTTGTGCTTCGGGACCCCATAGTAACAACAAAGAATGCGCTAAACTATTAGCAGGAGTAGAAACTGCAGCGGTTAAGAAGTTGCAGCCTTCCAAATAGGAACTGGCTAATCCATGGGTATACCATGAAGTTACAAAGGTTGTACCTGTGAACCAACCTCCTAAGGCGAAATAGGCACAAGGAAAGAGCAATAGACCGGACCAACCTACAAAAACGAAACGGTCCCTCCTTAACCAGTCATCCATAATATCAAATAAATCCTTTTCTTCTTTGGTAAATTTACCAAGGGCTATAGTCATAGCGATCCTCCTATTCAACTACTTCAACCATTTCCGAACACCCCGTAGCATGTTTAGGGCTTTGGAAGTTTTGATCATTATATCTACAATTTTATTTTTCGTACATTGCCCTCTGCCCTTTGAATTTGAATGTGTTTCGAAGATCAGAAGACCAAAATCCTTTATTGGTCCATCTTGTTCCATCCTGGCCTAGGTAAATTCATGAATTCAATTCAGTTATTCCTTACCTATTTAACCCCATGAACCATGAATTGTCTTATGACTCATCAATCAGATAGATTCATCTTTTGAAAGAACCGCTCAAAGAACAAAGGATCCTTCTCTCGCTACTAGTTGATTCGCAGATCTACTTCTCTCCTTTCATCAACTAATCTTATTCTTGGATTTTGTTCGTGAGATTGATAAAATCAAAATTCTTCCGTATTCCTCTAATTTCTATCTACATTAAACTACTACAGTATCCTGTATTTTATTACTTTATTTTCTTTATTCTTTCATGTTTTTTTATTGTCTTCTTTCTGATTCTATTTCCTTTTCCTTCAGAAGAAAATCAAACTTCAGAGTATCTTTTTTCAGGGGCTGAAAGAAGAAATACACATCAATTTTTTTTTTTTTACATTTCGTTTTATCTGTTAGAAAGGAAAAAAGAATGAATTTTCCTAGAATTAAATATATAGAAGACTTTAAATTAAAGTCTTTTTATCACATTTATTTTACATTACATTGTCAGAACGCAAATCTCGTATGTACCAATAGGGAAATTTTTGATACATGAAGCCATGATCTAATAGATATATAGAAATCTTATTCTATCTAATTCTACCTAATATTCTATATCGATTCTCTACAGTATCGAAATTCGAAATATATAAATATATAATCTAAAAAGAGAATGGATAAAAAAACAAATAAGGAGAAATGGGGATATAAAAAAAATTATCCTGTGTTCTGGAATCAAAGAAGGATATAGAAAAGGTCTTTGCTATGTCTCTTATGTTATGAAACTTTTTTTATGGGAAAGAGAGGAATAGTCATTTTTTCTTATAGAACATCTAGGAGTAAGACGATTTAATCGAAAATATCGACGGATTTCCGCAGAGTCCAAAGAAATATGAAAATCAAAAGAGAGACCCACTGTTCCGATTTCATCTATATCGAATTTTAATATCAGCATAGTGGATATAATAATAATTCAATGGGTTAGGTTCACTTACTTTTTCTTTTGTTGATTTCGAATCTTTTATTTTTTATTTTTAATAATGTAAAGTCAAATAGAAATGTTTGCCGATTCAAAAGAAAATTTATCACTAGTATTACTATACTATAACTTATTAGAATGAGAACTTATGCTAATTCATTCATTTTTAGAATTATACGCTTTCTTGCTTTTTGATATTACAAATATCAACAGTATCACTATTTTCTCTTAAAATATGAATACTCCCACGCACGAGAGTTTTAGGATAAAAGCCCCTTATCGGATTTGAACCGATGACTTACGCCTTACCATGGCGTTACTCTACCACTGAGTTAAAAAGGCCTCTTTCATTTTATTCCTTAAAAAACCACTATGAGTTTAGTGAATATAAATAGATTGAATTATAACATATTTATAGATATATATTTTATTTTCATAATGGCTTATTCCCCAACGAAAAATTGGATTTACAGCAATTTTATTTACCTAGTGCATTATATTATAGGGTAACCTAGTAAATATAGGGCAAATAAAAAAGGTCTTTGACATTGGATTAATACATGTACCTACTAATTCAACATAGATTCGAGATATTTTATTGAGTCGTTGATGGAGAGATTCGATGAACAAAATTCTTAGAAAAAAGTCCAAATCATAAATATAAATTCTAAAATATAAATTCTAAATCGAAATTAAATTTAAAATTATAAAAATTATAGTAGATAATAAAAAATAGATTTATATAGAATAGCGATTCTAATGAATGATTCAGGAATAGACAAAAAATTCTATGGAATCATGAAAGACGAAAAAATACTTCGGATCTAGTCAGACCATATCATTCTATTGTATATTGACAATTTCAAAAAA